AATCCTTTTTTCGCGAGGAGCTGGATGAGACGAAACTCTCACGTCCGGTTCTGTAGTAGAGGTGGAATTCAGAAAGAACCATCAACTATAACCCCAAAAGAACCAGATTCCGTAAACAACATAGAGGACGAATGAAGGGAATGTCTTATCGAGGTAATCATATTAGTTTCGGTAAATATGCTCTTCAAGCGCTTGAACCCGCTTGGATCACATCTAGACAAATAGAAGCGGGGCGCCGGGCAATGACACGAAATGCGCGTCGTGGTGGAAAAATATGGGTACGTATATTTCCCGACAAACCAGTTACAGTAAGACCCACAGAAACACGTATGGGTTCGGGTAAAGGCTCTCCTGAATATTGGGTAGCTGTTGTTAAACCAGGACGAATACTTTATGAAATGGGTGGAGTCGCAGAAAATATAGCCAGAAAAGCCATTTCAATAGCAGCATCTAAAATGCCTATCAAAACTCAATTTATTGTTTTGGGATAAGAATGTAGAATCAAAGAAAATAAATCCTGGGAATGAAAAATGCAAGGTTTCTTTTTTTCTTTTTTGACAAAAAATATTTCTTTTTTTTTCTTCGCCTTTGCATTGAAAGAACAAATAAAAAAATGATTCAACCCCAGACACATTTGAATGTAGCAGATAACAGTGGGGCTCGAGAATTGATGTGTATTCGAATCATAGGAGCTAGTAATCGTCGATATGCTTATATCGGTGACGTTATTGTTGCTGTGATTAAAGAAGCAGTACCAAACATGCCCCTAGAACGATCAGAAGTGGTCAGAGCTGTAATTGTACGTACCTGCAAAGAACTTAAACGCGACAACGGTATGCTAATACGATATGATGACAATGCCGCAGTTGTCATTGATCAAGAAGGAAATCCTAAAGGAACTCGCGTTTTTGGTGCGATCGCACGGGAATTGAGGCATTTAAATTTTACTAAAATAGTTTCATTAGCGCCCGAGGTATTATAATAGTCTTAAAATTTAAGATGAGACTAGGATATAGTTATAGTAGGGTATTGGAAAGAAATAGATTCAAATTGATTTAGTAGATTGTGTTTCACGCATATACCTTTCATTTAATAATATAATTTTTTTTTTATGAAAAAAAAAAAAAAAGAAGTCAAAAAAAGCATGTTGATTATATACAAATTTGGGAGCAACAAGAATTTTAGTCCATCATGAGTAGGGACACTATTGCTGACATATTAACCTCTATACGCAATGCGGGTATGGATCGAAAAAGAATCGTTCGAATAGCATCTACTAATATCACCGAAAAAATTGTAAAAATACTTTTACGAGAAGGTTTTATCGAAAATGTGAGGAAACATCGAGAAAGCGACAAATCCTTTTTGGTTTTAACCCTGCGCCATACAAGAAATAGAAAAGGGCCCTATAGAAATCTTTTAAATTTAAAACGGATCAGTCGACCTGGTCTACGAATCTATTCTAACTATCAAAGAATTCCTAGAATTTTAGGCGGAATGGGAGTTGTAATTCTTTCTACTTCTCACGGTATAATGACAGATCGAGAGGCTCGACTAAAAGGAATAGGCGGAGAAATTTTGTGTTATATATGGTAATCCTTCTTATATCTGCCAGAGGGCGTATCGTTTAGGAACGCCCCAACAAATATTCGAGGGATTCGGTGGTTTTTCAACTTTAACATGAGTTTCCGTGGGAATACGATCCGAAATTAAAAATTTCAAGAAACCCATTTTCTTTCAAGAAGTCGATTTAAAATTAAGTTTAAGGAAAAAAAAATATGAAAATAAGAGCTTCTGTTCGTAAAATTTGTGAAAAATGTCGACTAATTCGTAGACGGGGGCGAATTATAGTAATTTGTTCCAACCCGAGACATAAACAAAGACAAGGATAGTGTAAAAAAAAATCTCTAAAAGACCCGATGTACAAATAAAAAGATCTGTTTTGACAAGAAATGGATATATCCATATATCTATATGACTCATATTTATGAGATGATAAAATATGGCAAAAACAATACCAAAAGTGGGTTCGCGTAGGAATGGACGTATTGGTTCACGTAAGAATACACGTAGAATACCAAAGGGAGTTATTCATGTTCAAGCAAGTTTCAATAATACCATTGTGACTGTTACAGATGTAAGAGGCCGGGTGGTTTCTTGGTCTTCGGCTGGTACTTGTGGATTTAGAGGTACAAGAAGAGGGACACCTTTTGCTGCCCAAACGGCAGCTGGAAATGCTATTCGTACAGTAGTTGATCAAGGTATGCAACGAGCAGAAGTCATGATAAAAGGTCCTGGTCTCGGAAGAGATGCAGCATTACGGGCTATTCGTCGAAGTGGTATACTATTAACTTTTGTACGGGATGTAACTCCTATGCCACATAATGGCTGTAGACCTCCTAAAAAAAGACGTGTATAAAAAAAATATTAAAGAAATTTCAAGAGAAATAAACGATTCGATCAAATAATATTATATTACTATGGTTCGAGAGAAAGTAAC